AATACTACTGTTGCTTTGGCTTTACTCACGTCAGTGGCATATTTCTATGCAGGTCTTACAAAAAAGGGATTAAGTTATTTCGGGAAATATATTCAACCAACCCCAATCCTTTTACCCATTAACATCTTAGAAGATTTCACAAAGCCCTTATCACTTAGTTTTCGACTTTTCGGGAATATCTTAGCGGATGAATTAGTGGTTGTTGTTCTTGTTTCTTTAGTACCTTCAGTAGTTCCTATCCCTGTCATGTTCCTTGGATTATTTACAAGTGGGATTCAAGCTCTTATTTTTGCAACTTTAGCCGCGGCTTATATAGGTGAATCCATGGAAGGCCACCATTAAAATAGTCTTTTTTAGCTTAGCGCAAAGCAATGTATGTGCGGCTCAAGATTATTTACTTATAGCAATATATAAAATATTCCATTAAAGATTAAGGAATAGAAATAGATCTAATTAAGAACAAAAAAATCGAAAATTACGATATTAGAGAGTTGTAAAAAAAAAAAGGAAAGAGATCTAAAAGATCTTTTTCCTAAAATTCTCCTTTCGTACACTTAATATCCTACCTTTCCTCAACGAATATTCATTTTCTATTATACTGGTCAGCCAATCTTCCATAATTTTGAATAAGATTTTACAATTTACAACGTGTGATTAAATAAAAAACCGGAAAAACAATTCTACTCTACAGTTTATTTTATTCAACAATTGACCAAAAGAAAATATTCATAAATAATCATTGCATGAACTTAGATCAATGAAATAATTTCTATGCAATAATTCGTACTAATCCATTTTTGTCCATTTAAATTTGGAATAATGATAAAGAAAACCGAAGGGAGAAAAAAATTTACAAAAAAAAAGGGGGATTCCTAAAAAAATAGATGGATTCTCGAATCGGATTCGATCTAAAGGTTTCCATTATGGAAGAAAGACATGTATATGTGATATTAGATATTGACTAGTTATATATGAATTAAAGATCTATTTCATTTGCCCTACTACTTTGTGTGGGTTCCAATAGAAGTCCTTTCATATCATTGTGGCTGTGAATTGGCTGAAGAAACAGATAAAATCAAGAAAATATGTAAGAATTGAAATAACAGTTCGGAACCAAGAAATGGAAGAACGAAAGTTCTATGGATTCACAAAAACTCTCTGGATAAAAACGAAAAAGAGATATCAAAGTAGTTCTGACGGTTCAATAATTTTATTACTTAAATCTTAAATTGGAAGTTTTTAGTTATTTCGACTGGATGAATCCTATCGATGGAATAATAAAGTCATAATTCATTGGTTGATTGTATCATTAACCATTTCTTTTTGTTGGTACGAGGAACTTATCATGAATCCACTTATTTCTGCTGCTTCCGTTATTGCTGCTGGATTGGCTGTAGGGCTTGCTTCTATTGGACCTGGAGTTGGTCAAGGGACTGCTGCGGGTCAAGCCGTAGAGGGTATCGCGAGACAGCCCGAGGCAGAGGGAAAAATACGAGGTACTCTATTGCTTAGTCTAGCTTTTATGGAAGCTTTAACGATTTATGGATTGGTTGTAGCATTAGCACTTTTATTTGCGAATCCTTTTGTTTAATCTTACAAATAGGAAAAATACCTATTTTATTGCCTTGGACTTGTCGTTTGCTTTTCAAATTAGATTAAGATTTCACTCCTACAATTCCTTATTCGTTGAGAAAATAACCTACGGGAAGGGCTGATTTGCAGATGAGGAATTAGCATACCAACTCACTTTCATCCTTCCCGTTTGTAGTCCAAGGGAAATTTATCAGATGTTGCAACAATCAAGGGGTAGTTCATACTTTATAACTCAAATATTTTTTGACTCAATTTCAAAAAAAAAAACACAAAGAGGGGCAAAGTGATAGAAAAATAACTCTGATCGATTTTTAGTCTATCTATAAGAGGAGATTATATGAAAAATGTAACCGATTCTTTCCTTTCTTTGGGCCACTGGCCGTCTGCCGGGAGTTTCGGATTTAATACCGATATTTTAGCAACAAATCCAATAAATCTAAGTGTAGTGATTGGTGTATTGATCTTTTTTGGAAAGGGAGTGTGTGTGAGTTGTTTATTTCAAGAATAAGCTGGATCCAACCAGCTGTACCTTTTTCCGTTATAACTAGGAAAGAAAGGTGCATGATCTCGCGAATTACTTCTTAAGAAATTATATGTAAGAAACACAGCATTTCGTGATTAATTGGCAAATTTACTTTGATTCTCTAGCAACCAATAATGTGGGGCTGTTAAGATGGTTAAAACAAACCGTTTGAAGTCTAGACGCAGCATGGTACTCTTTCTACCACATGGTACTCTTTCTACCACTATGTTAAGATAGTGATGGTTTTAAAATGAATATTTTATCGATATAGAACACTCATCTCGATAAACTGATTTGAGCCACTTATTCCAAAAATGGACATTTGCTGAATTGACGACCTATGCCTTATGTATAAGTAAGAATCATTTTTGGATTTGAACTGAA